GTCGGGCGGCGGCCGTTAGGTCACCTATTTTGAGTTATGGACACACAAGGCCAAAACATGTGTGCCGGGCGTGCGACCCATCAACCTACTAGCAATGGGGTAGAAAACATAGCATGTCGCAATAAAAGCTTGATTCGAGGCGTCAGCAATGCCGTCTGTTCCAAAAACAAAAGCCCCTTAGCGCCCCGGGACGGGAGTGGAGGGCGGCCCTCCGCGCAGGCAACAGCAGCACCGGCTCTACGAAAGTCAGAATCTAATATCGAATCTTTCTGTTGGCTTTCCCAATTCATCCGCGAATAAGAATTCAAGGGCGTGAAGCGAGTGCTTCTAGCTGCTTCGCTTTATTTTATTATGGCGGCTATGTTTTCGCGGCGGAAATGAACGAAAAGCGATATGAACGTGCTATTTAAAAATCGATTGATAGATAGCCAACTCTGTTCTGATAGATCGAAAGAGATAGAGAGGGAATCTATCAAGAATAAGGCGCTATTAAGCCCTATTTCTATCTATTGATGAGACAACTATCTTTTCATGATCCATCAGAAAAGAAAGAAATCGAAGAAATCTTATTACGTCTACATCGTACATAGAGCGCCCAAGCTCTTTTTAGGCCAGCTCAGTTCTCTTATCCATCGGTCCAATGCACTGGGCTCATCTCATGTAGGGAAAAGCCAAAATGTAGTTGTCTTGTTCGCCGCCTCGACGCATTCCCTTCTCTCCCCGGTATCGTCCCACACAGAAAGAAAGAGCGCAGAGCCCCGGCCCGACCTGTAGGTCCGCTAACGTAAAGCGAGGAGTTGAGCCTGAACTAGCGAACCGAAGTCACTTTCGGAACCATACTTCCTACAGCTAAGATGTGTCCAGTCGTCCAGCGGGAACGCGCAGCGCAAACGAACGTGAGCTGCTATACCGAATCCCCCGCTGGCCATCGGGGACCGAGTGGTAAGGCCATGATATGCAGGGGAAAATCTCACTCATTCTTCCATTGGGGACAGGTGCACGAACGACAACTCCAAACGTCACACATCCGCCGCCTACCTACCGTTTAGGTGGCACCAGCGATATCCAGCTAAGGTAAGGTCGTGTCGCGGCTGCTCCACTCCGCTGCGGTCTGATGAACTGAACTTCGTTGCCTTCCCGCGCGCGAAGCGAATGGGCGCTGTGCCGTGGGTCAGTTTCGGGGCGGAGAGTGAAGAGAGACCAGAAGAATGATTCATTTGGATCGACGAGCTTTTTCAGCCCAAAAACGAAGAATCAATGGAATCTTTGTCTATCCATGAACATCTATTCTATCTCTATATCTAGGGGATCTCTCTATACATATAAAATGGCATGATATGATCGCCTTTGTTTGATATGTTCATTCAGTACCAATACAAACTAAAACTACGCCAAAGTAGAAGGGCCACTATAGAAGCTAGAAGTAGCTAGCCTATAGTAATAGTAGTCGGCCTAACCAAAGCGTCACGACAAGATCAAATTAGCCTTATGAATGGAATCTTAAGTAGGGGGCTTAGCCCGCCCGCCTACCAATCAAAGAGGCTGAGAGTAAGCGTAAGCTCACCCGTAAGCTCTTCGAGCTTCCCTTCATTCGCTTCGCGGGAGCCGCACAGCACATAGCTGGAAGTCAGAGGGCCCATACTACCTGCCTAACCCTTCGCTCCGAGGGACCGTAGATCGGAAAGCGCCTTCTAAAGCACCCCATTCATCCAAAAGAGAAGGGGCCTATTTATTTGCATGACCTCTGCAGATTTCACCCTATCTACACCCGGAGCCACTCCCCTAGCGGTCCTGCCACCACGCCGCAGAACGGGAGCTCGTGTGGAACCTTTTATTTCTGGCGTAAGAGCGGTAGAACGTAACAAAATATTACGGCCGCCTAACATAGGTGCCGGAGGTACCTCGGCCAAAATATGACACCCGAAGGACCCGACGCGCACAATCCTATCCGAGTCCGAGTTTACCCCTTGCACTTCGGACAGCCATCTGTAGCATCATAAGGAGGACCTCTCTTTCGAGGTAGAAAAAGAGTACGGTACATAGGAGGTTGGTCTTTCTCAACGTGGTGTATAGCACGAAAAACCTTTCGATACAAGATAAGGCCGTTCAGAAAAAAATGCTTCCTTTTTTGATTCTTTCTCTTTCCCCCTCGGGATTCTGGAGGGAGGGGAAAGGCTTGGGCCGGACTATCAGGACCCCATAAAAGAACGGGAGCTGTTGAGAGGTTCCATATTGCCGAGACGAAGGGCAGCACTTCTGTACGTGATCGTAGTATGTCACGTCGTCTCGTCCCCGCTGCATCGAAGAGTACCTATGCACTATGTTCCGATTCACTGATAAGGAAGATAGAGTTGGGGTGGGGTCTACGATGTGATACTCAAGTATGACCCGGGGAGATACATGCTAACTATGGGTAGGAAGCAGGAACCTTTATGTAAATAATTTAGGGGGGTTACAGATCTCTTATACTACCATCGATCGACAGAGCGGAACGACCAGAAAAAAGAAGTGAAGTTAGAAAGCCGTATGATAGGTGGTAACTATCTTGTACGGTTCGGGGGGTAATCGGCGTACTCCGATCAGTGGGGGGGGAATCTTTGGCTCTATCGAACATACAGGGAATTGGAGGTAGCATTCTACCGATGTCAAGTCATGGACTGGTTTCTTCAGCCCTTTTTCTATGTGTTGGTGTTCTATATGACCGACATAAGACTCGACTTGTTAGATATTACGGAGGTTCAGTGAGCACCATGCCGAATCTCCCTACCATTTTCTTCTCTTCCACTTTGGCCAATATGAGTTCACCTGGTACTAGCAGTTTTATCGGGGAATTTCTCATCTTAGTAGGAGCTTTCCAAAGAAATAGCTTAGTAGCGACATTAGCAGCGCTTGGGATGATTTTAGGCGCGGCCTATTCCCTTTGGCTATATAATCGTGCGGTTTCTGGGAATTTAAAACCCGATTTCCTCCATAAATTCTCCGATCCAAATGGCAGAGAAGTTTCCATATTTATACCTTTTCTTGTTGGAGGGGCGACCGTCCGTTAAACTACCAAAAAAACAAGGGTAAACCAATGTGATCATGACATTGTAGGTGCTTGCGATGGGACGGATGCGACTTCCCTCAGTTGGTTTGGGTGGCATAGCCCGTTGCAGAAGTCCCCCCCCCTTTTTTTTATCCATTTCTTTACTCTTTAGGGAGCCAAAGCTTGACTTTACTAAACTAATCAAAAAAGGCTCGCGCTAGGCGCTTACCTTTTTTGGCTGAGCCGTATCTTGCTGGGTGGGACCGATAGAAAGAAAGGACGGGTGGCGCATGTTCTCGACCCTGTCTCCGAGGGACAGTTGAACGAGCGACTCATGAATGCTGCCGGGTTGGACGAGCCAATAACTCGAACGCGTTCGGTCTTTTTTTTTTAGCAAGAATCACAGCCTTACCTTATCTTCACCATGATACGGACTCCAAGTTCTTATGGCGGAGCACGAGGAGATTTATCATCAATATGATAATGGGAATGGAAACCAGAAGCACGACTGGGGTCTTTGTGGTCCAAGATAATAAAACCATCAGTAAGAGTAAGGTAAGCATGAGACTTTTTGGTAGTACCGGTGAACCAGATGGCCGCGGCGATGGAATCTGGGACGGAGGACTTGTAGTATCTCTCTAGATCTGGCAAAAGCGAAAAAACCCCTAACATAATTCGAATAGAGGCTGACGGCCGAGCCCACTCTGGCCTCGCAGGGCAGGCCCCTGTGGTTGCGAGCTGGAGCTGCCATAGCTTATGGCTAGAGCAATGGGAGGGCCCCAGCAGAGAGCAAAGTAAGGATAACGAGCGCTCCGCCCGCTTGGCGGGCGGCAGGGGCAGCGGGCAAGTGCTTGGTAGGCCAACAGCCCAGTGAACCGGGCGGGGCACTCGAAGAAAGGGGGGCACACTAAGCAAGTACGAGAAATTGGCCCCGCTCCGCTTTCTTAAAAGCAAGGACCACTACGGGAGGTCAAACCAAGGACCTATGGAAGTCGGGGCTCGTCCCCGGTCAATATTGGATCAAACAATAGGGGGCCGTAGCACTGACCTTTTTTTTTGATTCAATACAATAGGGTAAAAGATCGTACAGTTCCCTACCGGGACAAACTCTCAACAGATCCTCGGCGCGCTGGGCATACCTCTTCCGCGCGTCTTTCTCGTGGCGGGAACAGAACAACAGGGAAAGACCCGGCCGACCGGCCCAGGGCTCGAGGGCGAGCTTTCTTTATTTAAGAGAGAATGGGAAGTGAGTCGAAAGGCTTCCGTTTCCGTTCTTGGTTTGGGGGCTTTCGGGCCCCTCTCGATCTTTTTCGTAGTTGAGAAGGGGGAAGGAGTCTAAATCAATGAACATTAATGAACCATCATTGATGGACGTTGCACATGACACGATCAATTCGACTCAAGGTCCGGCGCTAATAGAAGTTGCTTACTTTCCTAGTAGCGAAGGAAAAGGGCAGGGCTTTTTTCGTAGTAATAGTGGGCCGGTCTCATGAGATCTATGCCGGCCGTCGGAATCAAACTCAGGTCGAAGGACCATTCAATTCATGTTGGGGCATAGCGGCGACCTCGCCTGGCGCCATTCCCGGACCTAGCAGCAGACGGGCGGGCCGTGCCTGAATTCAGACCGGACCAGACTCTTCTTTGTTTGAGCTGCTCCCACGCACGCAGACCGGAAGATCTCACTTGTCCTGGACTGGAACAAGTACGTAGAGATCTTCGCGGGACCGTGGAGGGAGTCGCAATCGGTCTTTTCTAGGATTCCTTATCACGCCACACATGGAGATTTTTCCATTGATAGATAAGAGGCCCCCCTTGAACAAATTCTTAAAGGTTAGGTTACTACCTGCTTCTACGGAAGAGGTTTACTTTGTACCACCCGGAGGTCATATAGATCGGAATCCGGAGCGATAAGAACGAAAGCCCTACCCACAGTTACAACTACTAGCGCTTCAAAAAAAAGGCTTAGATTCGTTGGGCGCTACTGAAAGCCCTTTTTTAGGTCGTCTAATAAGGTAGGTGTAAGCCCCGAAAGCCTTTGGTACTTCGGTAGGGCGAGCAGCCCTGAAACCAAAAAAAAGTGGAACCCTTCCCCTATTTCTTTTATGCATTTCATTCTCTATTTGGCCCACTCCACCCAAGAGCGCTTATGTTATAGGGGAACTCATGGCTGGAAACAACCCTTATGGTTTGTTTTGATATCCGGCAGGAATAATAAATCAAAAGTCCAGGTTGGTTGGTGAGCCTAGTGATAGGAGACTATCTAGCTTGGTTCGGAGAGCACTTGTTGGGTTAAAGATTTTTTTGTTGCTAAATGTTACGGCCTAAATGCTGAACTATTGACCCTACTTGTTTGGATGGGTGTTCACCCCAAAGTGTTCCCGGACTGCATGCATACATCCGTAAGTAACTTAGTGCAACATGGCAAATTTCATTGAGAGGAATCAGCAAAGAAAAGAAAAAGAGGTCAACAACATCTTAATGTATTTTGAGAGATTGTCCTGGGGCTGAGGAGTGTGAATCTTTTTTAGCCAAGAGCTTGACCGGGTGAACCAGCATATAGTGCAAAGCGCCTTTTCGGAAAAGCCCAATTCCTGTATCCAAAACGCATGACCCCGATCCGACCTCTTATTTCAAAAGCCAAGGATCGCGGTGTGAAGAAGAGGAAGACAGGTCATTGGAAGAGAGCAGAGGTACGAGAGGAAAGGAAGACTCTTACCATCGATTCCATTGTTCTTTGTCACTGAGGTCCAAACAGGCCAGAAACGAAAATCAGATGACGATGATGGTCTGCCTAACTTGAATTAAGCTATGGATTCCAATAAACGTGTTACCAGACCTTCCTTATCGGCGGAGATTGGGTCCGCCCTAGGTCTCCATGAATTGCCTCGTTTGGAACTGTCGAGGGCTTGGGAACCAAAGGACAGTTCGAGCTCTCCGTGAGCTCATTCGTAAAGAAGATCCCTCCCTAGTGAAACTAAATGTAAACTGGGGAATATCTAAAGAATCACTCAGGTTGTTTGTAATTGCATTGCGGGGGAAGTAAGGGCTAAGTCAGGAGGGCTGGCACTCTTGTGGGAGAAGGAGGTTTCGGATGGGATGGCAAGAAACTAGCTTCCCTAAGGGAAGGGAACGAGCGGGAGAATAAAAGTCGATCGACCACTGATTGGAATCCATCTCCAAAGCGGAAAAGGAATTGGATGTAGAGACAGGTGATGAATCAGCTACCTGAACTTTTCCTTTGGAAGTCTCCTTTTCACGGCTTATCACGAGAACGACCACGTTTGTTATCATCCATGCGCGAGCGACTGCGCTCTCGAGAACCACCTCGCCTGTTGCCGTCCACAGCCTCCCTCGGTCTTTCTTTCCAGCGGCCGACGACAATGCAATGAGTCGACTTCTTCTCTGGGGTAATCCCAGGAAAATGCCCCCCCACATCTTGTTACTCTGCCACCCACAGTAGAGCGGAGACAATCCTGTTTTTTATCCGCTTTCCCTGCTTGAGACTTTCTTTTTAGCCCAGTCATGAACCACCCTGGTTGGAGCCATGGTCTATCCAGCAGTGCGTAATATCCTCCTTGCTCTTTTTCTAAGATTGGACTAAAGAACCGCACTTGCTTTTCCGGCTAAGAAGCCTTTAGGTTGTACGCCAGCCATACGTAGCTTGAACTGTGATGGCCACAATGCTTAGAAAAAGGCCGATTCCTAAGACGCCCTTGTTTGAATATTGAAACCATATCCACCGTATATTATGCATTTACTACATTCACTCCCTGAAATTGAAAGAGGAATTGCAACCTCCCGAATAATAAGAGTGAAAGAACCCGATCGGGAATTATTAATAGTATGAAAGGGGCGAAGCGGCTTCAGATAAGGAATATAACGAAATGCAGAATAGAGGTTGCTTAGGGCCCGGCCCGGAAGAGGCCCGCTTAAGAGCTAACTCTGATAAGCTACCTTAATTAATAATTAAGAAACTGTCTGTCAGTGACCATCGACTATGGGAAGGAGAACCATTTCTATTTAAGAGATTTATAGAGAATTTTTCATAGTTACCGCGCCTTGGGTCTACTACTAAGAATGGATCCTTCTGAAGCCATACCCATACCAATACAATAGGTCATACTAGATAGCATAAAAGGGGAAGAAATGAAAGGATTCGTAGGAATTTATTCCATAGTCAAGATATCCCACGAGGAGGATTCAATTCATCTTTCAACAGCATTTCCGACATGAAACTTGCGGAATAAACGCAGGACAGACAGATATGGCATTAACGGAAAGGAAATGAAGTCCCTTAAGATAAGAATGATAGCCCGCAACAGACGATTTTCAACAGCTGAGATCAGAAAAGGATTTATACCTCTCTTAGCCTATGTTCACTCTTTGGCTCTTTCTTTGAATTCAATCAATAGGGAAGATACCCACACACACGCACATTACATAGTCTCTTAGAATGCCTTGTAAGTAAGAATCGGTTCTTTGAAAGAAGGACTTCTTCTCTGAGTACAAAACAAAGGGGCTCGTAGCAAGAACTAGAATACCCTCTTAGGCTGCTATTGAATCCCCTGTTCGAGAATGAGGCTCTTTCTTACCGGAAGTGACATAGTTAATGTCCGAAAAGCATTGATTGAATGGGTAAGTCCAGGTTTAGAATCCACATGGGGAAGGGAATGAGCTGGTGATAGGCATTGTTTGCCAGAGGGAAAGAAAGAGTTTTGAAATCACATTCAGGCACGGAATCCACTGTGATTGAATAAGCTGTTTTGAGGTCTAGAAGCAAGTGATTGGGGAAGGCAGGGAAGTAACTGAACTGACTTAATCCCCACGGAGCGGTATTCGAAGAGCAGCAATCGGTTCAGTTAGCTACTCACTGGGTTGGCCTTCCTCTCATCTTAATATGCCATGGTTCTTGTTCCTTTTCTCAAAACGGAACAAAAACTGCGAACCTACCTAGAAGAGAGGGGCCATATCGTGATCGAATTTCCAAATATTTCAAGTCATGTCTTTGCACTTTATATACCGCCAATCGATAGATTTCTTCTGCACGTGCTTGGAGACGTTCTCAATGAAACTCTTCAAAATGAGGCCGTATTTCGGTTTCATAAAAACACGTTCGCGTTCCGGAAAGATCAGTCGGAGAAGCCGGGGGCGGGGGCCCGCCAATCTACTTTTCCGGACGAATGATCCTTACGTTTTCCAGCAAAACAATCCGAATGTCTAAGGAGAACGAACGATGGATCTGGGTGCCACCTTCCACTTCTCGTTCTAAGGATGCACAGAATTAAAAAACATGGTCTTACGTGAACACTGAGGGAGGAGTTTATTCCAAAGTGTATTCCTATCCCTTCTTCTGAGTCGATTTAGCAAATCTAACAACAGTCTTAAGCCTATTTCAGTAGCTCAGTGGTAGAGCGGTCGGTGGTCTTCATCAAACTAAGACTGACTGGTCGTTGGTTCGAAACCAACCCGAGCCTTTCATACTCTTCTATTCACTAAGACTGAATAGCGGGTCGAGTAAAGCAACAATCCCCTTAATAGAGAGTCATCAACAAGAAGGAGAATTCGTTTTCCAGCCAATCACGCAGGAATTTACGTACATCTTAACTGAACAAGTACTATAACTAAGAGAGTCACCTGTGCTCAGACAAAGGGACTAGGAAGATAGATAATGGTTGATTCTTGAGTCGTATCCACGTATCCAGAGGGCATGTATATCGCCATAGGAGTACCTTGTTAGAGGCAGTGCCTATCTATCCCCTGTCATAGCAGGCCTCATCAGCCCGCTTGAGGAAAGTCGGGATTTTTGTCCTCAACTGCGGAGAGAAAGATTCTTTCCTCTCATCTAGTGGAACGGGGCCTTAACCTGTTATTATTCTTGAATGGACTGATTTCGGAGGGAATGCTTCAGAGCTAAGAATAATTTGTAAGGGATCGGGCAGATGAAACACTACTTCTTTGGGAGTTATCCCTTGTTACCCCCCGGTCGGGAAGGAGACTTGGACCGCTACTTACTTAGAATGAAGGGAAAGGAGGGAGACTGAAAAAGACGGGAGGTCCGTATCTCATTCTTATGATTGGTCGCTTCGCTAAGAATGACTTAGGGTCTAAGTCTGGGTAACATCCCCTATCTAATAGAAGAAGTTAAGAGTGAAACGCTACGTGCCCTTACCTCTTCTTATACAGAAAAGGAAGATTCGATAGGCCGCATGTAAAACAAAAAAACCTACCATGAGCCAGACCACCAAGATGCTTCAAGCCGGGTGCTTTTTAGCCACCAACAGCTTGTGTTTCCGTTCCCTGGATGAGATCAAGGATTCTTTCCGATTAGTAACAGTCCGTTCTCCAAAGGACTCACTCAAAAGGGCAAAAGCATGACTTCCTTAAGGATAGAGACCAGGGGGGAATTAAGGTCAGTTGCTTCGAGTTCAAATAGCAACTTCCTGTTTTGATATCTAGAATCTCATTCAATCAAAGTCCTCAAATCGAAAGGCAGATGAAATTCGTGAGCTTTCAGTGCGTAAAGGTTAGTTCAAAGCACGAAAGCACACCTCCCTCACTTCGTACTTCGTGGGCAGGGGAGGTAAACTATCTTTACTAACCCCGGGTTCCGTTAGAGTTTAATACTGGCTCATGCGTGGACTGTTCTTTTCCCTGAGGAGGACTGCTAACAGAGTTAGATGAATAGTAAGGCTTATGCCGAAGTGCACCGACTCCTTTCTTCACTCGAAAAGGGAAGACCAACAAATACTGTCATAGTAGAAGCACTCAGTTAAAAGACAATTCTATGTCTTTATGCATGCCAATGAGCCATATGCTCGTCCATCTCCTTCTTCAAGGGATGGCAATAGTCCCCCCACGTTAATAAAAGAAAGAGAGTTTGATAAAGGCAGAAATATATCATGAACATCCCCCAACATCATAAGAGTTAGCAGGACAGTTAGCTAAGGCTTCCTAACAGCGCTTCGAGCTCTTCCCATCATAGAATAGAGCGGGCCATAAGCATAGCCTTTTCCCTCTCCGATTCCCACTTAAGGGATCCTCTTTTCATTCATCCAGTATACGCCTATTGGCTTCTATCTCACGTCCAGATGTTTTAGTCCATAGCAGGTGGTGGAATCCAGTTAGTTATTTTGAAGTAATTCCCTTCGTGCTGTACGTGCTGTAACCCGGAAAGGGGAAATTAATCAAGATAGGCTGGGCGAGGTAGACTTGTTGGATTGAAGTGCCCAGGATGTTCCGGTTTACTCTTTATGCCGGGTTGGTATCAGGATGCTGCCCTGGTAAGACATGATCCTCATGTTCTGCAACTCCATTCCAAGACTTTTTAGTTTATATATAGTAGAGCATCTTATCCCCTATCCCTTCTAAGATCAGCTTCGCTGTCCTCCCCCTACTGAATCTGTCCTGTGAACATTGATTTGACCTCGAGTCCCTGACCTTGAGCAACTCTTTATCGTGAGAAAATAAGTTGACTGGCTCACGTAGTACTAGATAGATACTTGACTTCCTTCAGCTTTCAAGACAGGAAAAACATTCCCTAGAAAATGACTGACTTTCTTCAGTGAAGACTTACCGATCACTCCATCTGAACTAAGGTTATCCAGGTATCGGCCCTAAGAACATGCGCTAAAGCACCTTTCCGGCGATAAATCCGCTGAATAAGCTTGTGGAGGAGACTCAGCTGCTAGCTCAGATCTTATTGTTTCGGCTTTCTTGCTTGTTAATGGGTGGGCCCAAGCTCCTAGCGTTAGCGAGAAAACTACCTATTTCAAGGTAGGACCCAGACCGATAGATTTATTCTATGGCGAAGGATCTGAAGGTCTGAAAGCGCGTAAATAGCTTCTGAGAGAATCCAGCTACTTAGGGTCTTCTCTTGAAGAGGTGTTTTACGCACTTGAATCTCTATCAATAACAATAGGAATCAAAACCTGATTAGAATCGTTAGGAAGTGCACTTATTTTCTTGTGTTAGGGCGGGGAAGTATATGCTGCGACACAACTAAAGCGGAAGACCTTCCGCCAGATAAGAACGTACCTTCAACGCTCTTCTATAGGAAGGGCTTTGATAGTCGTTTTTAGCAGTTCGAAGATCCAAGCTGGGAATGATTGACTTGACCTTTTTTCTGAAAACTGAAAGGGGAGCGAAAGAACTCTCTTTATAGAGAGGCTCTGCAACCTCTTCTCCGATCGTAGAATAAGATCTTTTAGGTAAGTTGATCGAAAAGAAAGCAAAGCATTCCAAAGGAAACGAGACAATACCGACAGCAGCTCCCGCTGACTACCTTCGCTATGATCATATCCGAAAGGCAGGACCAATAGGAAATTGAATTCTTCTGGGAGTCAAGTAAGGGCATGGCTGATGGACTAGTTAGACTTTTTGGACGAATCAAAGACTTGTTGCCTAGGAGTTTCGAGTTTGTCTTTCCTGCTATGATTCCGAACATAGTCACTATTTCGACGGAGTGAAAGAGCTTAAATAGTCTCTGCCGTTGCAGGTCCTTTATTTAGGAATGCTAAATCTGAACCGATTTACAAGTCAAGTCTTCTTAGTCTGCATCCATTTCTTCATCCCCCGGAACCCAATCTTAAGTAAAAAAGAACATAGGGGTCGTTTAAAGAATTTATGGGTTTTAGTTCAAAGTGAAAACTAGAAGGAAAGACGGATTGAAGGTGAATGACTAACTTATCCAGGGAGCTCAGACTGACGGTTGTTTCAAGAATCTGACCTTAGCAACCCGAAACGTGAGCGGGGAAGCTGACTACACCTTACCCCTTGACTTGAGTTTGATTTCCAATGGGTGAGAAATGATCTGCTATTTAGTACATGCTCCTCTAAGATCCCCTCATACGGGAGTGTAGCCTCTTCTGAACTTTAATAGTCATAGATGGCTGATTTCTCTAGTAGCTTTGGCTGTCGCTGAGTGAAAAGGTTTTTTTTATCATCTTATCTTTACTTGAAAGAGGTACCTATGCCGCTACTTTCTTAGGGCCTGCGAAAGCCTTATGTATATCCCTGCATGCTCGGTGACAACGATTCAACGTATGTTCTCTCTATAGGTATTGGCCCTTATAAATGGACTAAATGGATAAGTAAGGTCCTACTATCTCACTCCGACAGAGCCGTCCGACCCTGCGATATTGACGTCCGGGTATTGATAATTCCAAATTGACAAGTGCAACTGGGTCATACCCTGGCTCTGGCATTGATCCCCTCGCAAAGGAAAAAAAGAGAATTTCAAAAGAGACCGCTCTAGCTAGCTCAACAGCCCCTCCTAGTTCGAGAAAGAAAGTGAAGAGGTGTCCTCACAGCTTCCCTTTGGGCATTTGCTCCCACCTCTTTGGGCACTGCCGGTGTGCGATTGGACTGACTTGCAGGTACAACTTTCTCGACTTCTTTAGCCTACACAGCACGAAGAATGGCCATCCATCTCCACATGATCCCGCATTGAGGACAAGTGCAGCTATAAACACTCCTAACCAGGCTAACCACAAGGAAAGCACTCACTCAGAATGAGCCGTTGTTCGTACGCTCTGGGAATCCGGCAGCTTATTCTATTACTGACTTCCGGTATGGTGCTGACTGACTGCCTTTCGTACTACTGACAACCGGTCTATTCGGGACCTCCTGCAAGCCTTCTGTGATAGAAAGAGCGAATTCCATCTCTTTCCTGTTATGAATGGCCATGTCTGGCTTAACCTTATTCCCGTCAGTTCCGTTACTCTCTTTTCTTTCAATGGCATCCGCAGCTTGGTGAAAGGGGAAAGTCCCAGTGGACGAACTTCCCTCAGAGTCACCTATTGCAGCCGGTACTCCTGGCCAACCTAAGATCCTTTGCTTTCGTGTCTATCCGCAGCTTTCTTGCGTAAGGAATCTAGCTTGAAAACTGAGGATCAATAGAACTGGAAGACGGTCTTCTTTGAAGATAGTTTTTCACCTGGGTCGGATCACTGCCCCAATGCTTGGTCTTTCGCCTTTCACAAAGAAGTCAATCGGAAATTGGTGGACGAGCCTTTCTGCCCTCTCCAGCCTTCGAGGCTGAGGTTTCCTAATCAAAAGGGCTTCATTGGGCCTTTTCATACTCGATCCGTTACAGTCGATCCTACCCAATGGAAGTCTGGAAGGACGAGTTCAATACTCACGAAAGCGCAATGGTCCCCCGATCACTCGGATTCGTCTACCAACGAAGGTCTGTAAATGGAAAAGGACATAGGAAAGTTCCTTCGGCAGAACTAACCCAAACCACAGAGCTAAGCCAACAGGCGAGTGATGGATGCAATTAGTCTTTTTTTGAATGATTATTCTAGAGGATCAGGTTCATCACAGGACAGATAGAATCTCGGGGGAGACCTAATGCTTTGAGTGCGCCCTTGCTGTACTTCTATCTGGAAACCGGCCGGCTAAGAACTGAGATATAGTAGGAGCCTCTGTCTTGTACTCTTTTCTTTCCTTCCCGCTTCTCCCGAACTCTGATCCCGAATCCCTGATATTAGTCGTTTTTTCCTTTGTCGGAACTCTTTGCCATGAGTCTGCTCCTCTGCCTTTAATCGAGATTAAGTTGGTCTTCAGTGTACCTGCCAAAAAGAAAACGATATCTTATCCGATCTTTTCTTTTGGTGCTATCATCATATAATAGAATAGATCACGCCTCTAATATAACTATCAATTGAATAAGATAAGATAGAAAGATTGGTAGATGAAAGGTGGTTTGCGGGTTGCGTCGAGAAGTTCCATACCTTCGTCACTTGATGTAGTTGCGTGTACTGATTCTCATCGAGATTGGGTAAGTGTTCAGTGTACCCTGCGAAAAGAATGCAAGTACGGTTCGTGCATCTTTCTTTCTCCCATGCATTTCCGGATCAACCAACCTCCAATTTCCGACGACCAGTCTTTCCGGGTAGCAAAGCGAATGAACAGAAGAATATATATGATGAATCTCTTTCGACCGTTGTATCCTCATCTTCCTAGGTTCAAACAATTTCTCGTATCGTTCCTAATCATTATTCCAATACTAGCGAGGTATGTTGTATTGTCTTTGTATGAGACTCGGCTCCCTTGACCTTTTTCAGGCTGACTCGCTTCGCCCCATAAAATAAATGAAGACTGATGAGAAAACGGATTCAACCACTTCTTCGTCGGTCGTGCTGATGATGCAAAGAGTTTCATCCGGCTGGAGATATATAGGAGATCTATATCGTCTATCTATATGAGATCTGTCTTTCGTCGTGAGTAAACTGCCATGGCATAAGAGGTCAAGTTGAGCCTGCCTGCATGCCTATTTATGGCTATCTAGTTCCAGGAAGTGGTTGACAATGAACTACTTCTTCTCCTTCTTTCCCTTACTTCACTTCCTTTCACTCTCTTCTTCTTATTTATGCTAGTCTAGAGGGTTGTCTATCGCTCGATGTGTATACATCAAGTTGTTGAATCCTTAGAACTCCAATGTTAGCCTTCGACCTATCTCTTTTTTGTTAATCTTTTTATGGATCGGTATCCCCAAGATCTTCAAATGCTGTAAGCGCTACAAACGGGGAAAGCCACGGAAAAAGCAGCACCTAGGGTCCGAAGGAGGCATTGAGAAAGCGCTTTTCAGATCCGTTGAAGGGAATCGGCTGGATTCTCCGTTCTCAATGTATAGAGAAAATGGTCCAATCCGATCTGTAATTGCAGTCATAGTGGATTTGTCCTATTCATCAATAGAATGAGAAAAGTCATGGAGCACTTATTCTAACAAGACTTTCTTAGAACCATCGCACGCAGGAAGCAACATTGTGTGCGCCGAAAGCGATCACCTGTCCTATCCTACTTGAATAAGCTCTCAACAGATGGGAAAATTCTTCGCCGAGGTGGCTCACGGCATAAACCATTACAGGATCGCGAAAGGTGGCTTTTCAAGCCCTATTTTGTTTTGAAAGACTGACTGCGAAAAACCGAATCTCAACAGGGTTAGAATCCTCATAGCTTCTTAGTCGTGTCTG